GCTAGCGTAGCTTAATACAAAGCATAGCACTGAAGATGCTAAGATGAGTCCTAAAAAACTCCGCATGCACAAAGGCATGGTCCCGACCTTATTATCAGCTCTAACTCAACTTACACATGCAAGTCTCCGCAGCCCAGTGAGTATGCCCTCAATCCCCCGCCCGGGGACGAGGAGCGGGCATCAGGCACAAACATTAGCCCAAGACGCCTGGCCTAGCCACACCCCCAAGGGAATTCAGCAGTGATAAACATTAAGCCATAAGTGAAAACTTGACTCAGTTAGTGTTAAGAGGGCCGGTAAAACTCGTGCCAGCCACCGCGGTTAGACGAGAGGCCCTAGTTGATATTATAACGGCGTAAAGGGTGGTTAAGGATAAACAAAAATAAAGCCAAATGGCCCTTTGGCCGTCATACGCTTCTAGGTGTCCGAAGCCCTAACACGAAAGTAGCTTTAATAACCCCACCTGACCCCACGAAAGCTGAGAAACAAACTGGGATTAGATACCCCACTATGCTCAGCCGTAAACTTAGACATCCAACTACAATTAGATGTCCGCCAGGGTACTACGAGCATTAGCTTAAAACCCAAAGGACCTGACGGTGTCTCAGACCCCCCTAGAGGAGCCTGTTCTAGAACCGATAACCCCCGTTAAACCTCACCACTTCTAGCCATCCCAGCCTATATACCGCCGTCGTCAGCTTACCCTGTGAAGGTAATAAAAGTAAGCAAAATGGGTACAACCCAGAACGTCAGGTCGAGGTGTAGCGCATGAAGTGGAAAGAAATGGGCTACATTTTCTATTACAGAATATTACGAACATGCACCATGAAACAGTGCTTGAAGGAGGATTTAGTAGTAAAAAGGAAATAGAGTGTCCCTTTGAACCCGGCTCTGAGACGCGTACACACCGCCCGTCACTCTCCCCTGTCAAAACGCACCAAAAATACCTAATAAAATAGCACTGACAAGGGGAGGCAAGTCGTAACACGGTAAGTGTACCGGAAGGTGCACTTGGATCAAACCCAGGGTGTGGCTGAGTTAGTCAAGCATCTCACTTACACCGAGAAGACATCCATGCAAGTTGGATCGCCCTGAGCCAAACAGCTAGCTTACCCACCAACAATAACTAAACAATATAAATAAAATAAAATAAACCCAACACCAAAAACTAAACCATTCTTTTACCTGAGTATGGGAGACAGAAAAGGTTCAACCAAAGCAATAGAAATAGTACCGCAAGGGAAAGCTGAAAGAGAAATGAAACAACCCATATAAGCACAAAAAAGCAAAGATTAAACCTTGTACCTTTTGCATCATGATTTAGCCAGTACACCCAAGCAAAGAGACCTTTAGTTTGAAACCCCGAAACCAGGTGAGCTACCCCGAGACAGCCTATTAAGGGCCAACCCGTCTCTGTGGCAAAAGAGTGGGAAGAGCTCCGGGTAGAAGTGACAGACCTACCGAACCTGGTGATAGCTGGTTGCCTAAGAAATGAATAGAAGTTCAGCCTCGTACACCTCAAATCAAAAAATACAAAAAAGACACTAAGAGAAATACACGAGAGTTAGTTAAAGGGGGTACAGCCCCTTTAACAAAGGATACAACCTTTCCAGGAGGATAAAGATCATAATACATAAAACATACTGTTCTAGTGGGCCTAAAAGCAGCCATCTAAACAGAAAGCGTTAAAGCTCAGACAGAAAAAAGTTTATTATTCTGATAAAAAATCTTACTCCCCTAAATTCTATTAGGCTAATCCATGCCCCCATGGAAGAAATTATGCTAAAATGAGTAACAAGAAGGCCCGCCCTTCTCCCAGCACAAGTGTAAGCCAAACCGGACCAACCATTGGCAATTAACGAACTCAACCCAAGAGAGCAATGTGAACTACAAAAAAACCAAGAAAACCACACAACCAAACAATCGTTACCCCCACACTGGAGTGCACTTAAAGGAAAGACTAAAAGAAAAGGAAGGAACTCGGCAAACACAAGCCTCGCCTGTTTACCAAAAACATCGCCTCCTGCAACACAACCAAGTATAGGAGGTCCAGCCTGCCCAGTGACTACAAGTTCAACGGCCGCGGTATTTTGACCGTGCAAAGGTAGCGCAATCACTTGTCTTTTAAATAGAGACCTGTATGAATGGCTAAACGAGGGCTTAACTGTCTCCCCTTTCCAGTCAGTGAAATTGATTTGCCCGTGCAGAAGCGGGTATAATAATACAAGACGAGAAGACCCTTTGGAGCTTAAGGTACAAAACTCAACCACGTCAAGCAACTTAATAAAAAGCAAAAACTTTGTGGAATATGATATTTTACCTTCGGTTGGGGCGACCACGGAGGAAAACAAAGCCTCCAAGTGGACTGGGAAAACCTCCTAAAACCAAGAGAGACATCTCTAAGCCACAGAACATCTGACCAAACATGATCCGGCTAACAAAGCCGATCAACGAACCAAGTTACCCTAGGGATAACAGCGCAATCCTCTCCCAGAGTCCATATCGACGAGAGGGTTTACGACCTCGATGTTGGATCAGGACATCCTAATGGTGCAGCCGCTATTAAGGGTTCGTTTGTTCAACGATTAAAGTCCTACGTGATCTGAGTTCAGACCGGAGCAATCCAGGTCAGTTTCTATCTGTAACGCTACTTTTCCTAGTACGAAAGGATCGGAAAAGAGGGGCCCATACTTTAAGCACGCCCCACCCCTAATTTATGAAAACAAATAAATAAAGTAAAGGGAGAGCCAAAATCCCAGCTGGCCAAAATAAGGACATACTGGGGTGGCAGAGCATGGTAAATTGCGAAAGGCCTAAGCCCTTTTAGCCAGAGGTTCAAATCCTCTCCCCAGTTTATGCTAAACATCCTAATTACTCACCTAATTAACCCCCTAGCCTACATTGTACCCGTTCTCTTAGCAGTAGCCTTTCTAACACTAATTGAACGAAAAGTGCTAGGGTATATACAACTACGAAAAGGGCCTAACGTAGTAGGGCCCTACGGGCTACTACAACCCATCGCCGACGGAGTTAAACTCTTTATTAAAGAACCCGTTCGCCCCTCTACATCATCCCCATTTTTATTTCTAGCCACCCCCATACTTGCACTAACCCTAGCCATAACCCTATGAGCACCAATACCCATACCCCACCCCGTAACTGACCTTAACCTGGGAATTCTATTTATTCTAGCCCTATCAAGCCTTGCAGTGTACTCAATTCTAGGGTCAGGATGAGCATCAAATTCAAAATATGCACTAATTGGGGCCCTACGAGCCGTAGCCCAAACAATTTCCTATGAAGTTAGCCTAGGGTTAATCCTCCTTTCCGTAATTATCTTTTCAGGAGGGTATACACTACAAACATTTAACACCACCCAAGAAAGCATCTGATTACTCGTACCCGCCTGACCCCTAGCCGCAATATGATATATCTCAACACTAGCCGAAACAAACCGAGCACCATTTGACCTAACAGAAGGGGAGTCAGAACTAGTGTCTGGTTTCAATGTAGAATATGCAGGGGGGCCCTTCGCCCTCTTTTTCCTGGCCGAATACGCCAACATCCTTCTAATAAATACCCTCTCAGCCGTACTATTCCTAGGGGCCTCACACATCCCCAGCATCCCTGAACTTACAACAATTAACCTAATAACCAAAGCTGCACTCCTGTCTATTTTATTCCTATGAGTACGAGCCTCCTACCCACGATTCCGATATGACCAACTAATACACCTAGTCTGAAAAAACTTCCTCCCCCTCACACTTGCCTTCGTACTATGACACACCGCCCTGCCAATTGCACTAGCAGGGCTCCCCCCACAACTATAAACAAGGAACTGTGCCTGAATGCCCAAGGACCACTTTGATAGAGTGATTTATAGGGGTTAAAATCCCCTCAGTTCCTAGAAAGAAGGGAATTGAACCCATACTCAAGAGATCAAAACTCTTGGTGCTTCCTTTACACCACTTTCTATAGGCGGGGTCAGCTAATAAAGCTTTCGGGCCCATACCCCGAACATGACGGTTAAAGTCCCTCCTCCGCCAATGAACCCATACGTACTTGCAATCCTACTATCCAGCCTAGGACTAGGAACCACCCTAACCTTTGCCAGCTCTCACTGACTCCTAGCCTGAATAGGGTTAGAAATTAATACCCTAGCAATCACCCCCCTAATAGCACAACACCACCACCCCCGCGCAGTAGAAGCAACTACAAAATACTTCTTAACCCAAGCCACAGCAGCAGCAATAATCCTGTTCGCAAGCACAACAAATGCCTGAATAACAGGGGAATGAAGCATTAACGACCTATCAAACCCCATCGCCAGCACAATATTCATAACCGCTTTAGCCCTTAAAATTGGACTCGCACCAATACACTTCTGAATACCAGAAGTCCTACAAGGATTAGACCTTATAACAGGCCTAATCCTATCCACCTGACAAAAACTTGCCCCATTCGCACTAATTATCCAAACAGCCCAAACCATTGACCCCCTACTATTAACCCTACTAGGAGTTACATCCACACTAGTGGGCGGATGAGGAGGGCTAAACCAAACCCAACTACGAAAAATCCTAGCCTACTCCTCAATTGCCCACATAGGGTGAATAATTATTGTCATCCAATATGCCCCACAACTTACCCTAATTGCACTAGGAACATATATTATCATAACATCCGCAGCATTCCTCACCCTCAAAATATCATTCACCACTAAAATCAACACACTCGCAACAACCTGATCAAAAAACCCCATTCTAGCATCAACAACCGCCCTAGTCCTACTCTCACTAGGGGGCCTCCCCCCCCTCACAGGATTTATACCAAAATGAATAATTTTACAAGAATTAACAAAACAAGACCTCCCCCTCATTGCCACAACCATAGCTCTCGCCGCCCTAATCAGCCTATACTTCTACCTACGCCTATGTTATGCAATAACACTAACCATCTCCCCCAACACAACCAACTCAACCACCCCCTGACGAACCCAAACAACCCAAACCCCCCTACCCCTGGCCCTATTTACCACAGCCGCCCTAGGACTATTACCAATAACCCCAACCATCCTAATACTAACCACCTAGGGACTTAGGATAATATTAGACCAAAAGCCTTCAAAGCTCTAAGTAGAAGTGAAAATCTTCTAGTCCCTGATAAGGCCTACAAGAGATTAACTTACATCTCCTGATTGCAAATCAGACGCTTTTATTAAACTAAGGCCTTACTAGATGGGAAGGCCTCGATCCTACAAACTCTTAGTTAACAGCTAAGCGCTCAAACCAGCGAGCATCCATCTACTTTTCCCGCCGCTTAACTCAGCGAGGCGGGAAAAGCCCCGGCAGAGTATTAATCTACGTCTTCGGATTTGCAATCCAATGTGTTCTTCACCACGGGGCTGATAGGAAGAGGACTTAAACCTCTGTCTTTGGGGCTACAACCCACCGCCTAAGCACTCGGCCACCCTACCTGTGGCAATCACGCGCTGATTCTTCTCTACTAACCACAAAGACATTGGTACCCTTTATCTTGTATTTGGTGCCTGAGCCGGAATAGTGGGAACCGCCTTAAGCCTTCTTATTCGGGCCGAACTAAGCCAACCCGGGTCGCTTCTAGGTGATGACCAAATTTATAATGTTATCGTTACTGCCCACGCCTTCGTAATAATTTTCTTTATAGTAATGCCCATTCTCATTGGAGGGTTTGGAAACTGACTTGTACCCTTAATGATTGGGGCCCCAGACATAGCATTCCCCCGAATAAATAACATAAGCTTCTGACTTCTACCCCCATCATTCCTGCTACTATTAGCCTCTTCTGGTGTTGAAGCCGGGGCCGGGACAGGGTGAACAGTTTATCCCCCCCTTGCAGGGAATCTAGCCCACGCAGGAGCATCAGTAGACCTAACAATTTTCTCCCTTCACTTAGCAGGTGTTTCATCAATTCTAGGGGCCATTAATTTTATTACCACAACCATTAATATGAAACCCCCAGCCATCTCCCAATATCAAACACCTCTATTTGTTTGATCCGTACTTGTAACCGCCGTACTACTTCTTCTATCACTACCTGTTTTAGCCGCCGGGATTACAATACTCTTAACAGATCGAAACCTTAACACCACATTCTTTGACCCCGCAGGAGGGGGGGACCCAATTCTTTACCAACACTTATTCTGATTCTTTGGGCACCCCGAAGTTTATATTCTTATTCTTCCAGGATTTGGGATTATTTCTCACGTTGTAGCCTATTATTCAGGTAAAAAAGAACCATTTGGGTATATAGGAATAGTTTGAGCTATAATGGCTATTGGCCTTTTAGGGTTTATTGTATGAGCCCACCACATGTTTACTGTTGGGATAGACGTAGACACTCGTGCATACTTTACATCTGCAACAATAATTATTGCCATTCCAACAGGTGTAAAAGTATTTAGCTGATTAGCCACACTTCACGGGGGGTCAATTAAATGAGAAACACCCATACTCTGGGCCCTTGGGTTTATTTTCCTATTTACAGTAGGTGGGCTTACAGGAATTGTTCTATCTAACTCATCACTTGATATTGTTCTTCATGACACCTATTATGTAGTTGCACACTTTCACTACGTGTTATCAATAGGTGCCGTATTTGCCATTATAGCAGCCTTTGTGCACTGATTTCCCCTACTAACCGGGTATACCCTTCACAGCGCCTGAACAAAAATTCACTTTGGGGTTATGTTTATTGGGGTTAACCTTACATTTTTTCCCCAACACTTCCTAGGGCTAGCAGGCATGCCCCGACGATATTCTGACTACCCAGATGCCTATGCCCTATGAAACACAGTGTCATCCATTGGGTCACTAATTTTTTTAGTTGCGGTAATTATATTCCTATTTATTCTATGAGAAGCCTTTGCCGCCAAACGAGAAGTATTATCTGTAGAAATAACAATAACAAACGTAGAATGACTTCATGGCTGCCCTCCTCCCTACCACACATACGAGGAGCCAGCATTTGTTCAAATTCAATCAAACTAACGAGAAAGGGAGGAATTGAACCCCCATATGCTGGTTTCAAGCCAGCCACATAACCACTCTGTCACTTTCTTTTAAAGACATTAGTAAAATGCAAATTACATCACCTTGTCAAGGTGAAATTGCAGGTTAAATTCCTGCATGTCTTAAGCCTAAAGCTTAATGGCACATCCAACACAACTAGGATTCCAAGACGCGGCATCACCCGTTATAGAAGAACTTCTTCACTTTCACGACCACGCACTAATAATTGTATTTCTAATTAGCACCTTAGTATTATATATTATTATTGCAATGGTTTCCACCAAACTTACTAACAAATATATTTTAGACTCCCAAGAAATCGAAATTGTATGAACTATTTTACCCGCCGTTATTTTAGTATTAATTGCCCTTCCCTCCCTACGCATTTTATATCTTATAGACGAAATTAATGACCCCCACCTAACAATTAAAGCAATAGGACACCAATGATACTGAAGCTACGAGTATACAGATTATGAAAACCTAGGCTTTGACTCCTATATGGTCCCAACCCAAGACCTTACCCCCGGGCAATTCCGACTTCTAGAAACAGACCACCGAATAGTTTTTCCCATAGAATCCCCAGTTCGTGTTCTAGTGTCCGCCGAAGACGTATTACACTCCTGAGCTGTTCCATCCCTAGGGGTAAAAATGGACGCAGTCCCAGGGCGACTTAATCAAACCGCCTTTATCGCCTCCCGCCCAGGGGTATTTTATGGACAATGCTCTGAAATCTGTGGGGCCAACCACAGCTTTATACCAATTGTAGTTGAAGCAGTCCCCCTAGAACACTTTGAAAACTGATCCTCATTAATACTAGAAGACGCCTCGCTAGGAAGCTAAATATTGGACAAAGCATTGGCCTTTTAAGCCAAAGATTGGTGATTCCCGACCACCCCTAGTGAAATGCCACAATTAAACCCCGGCCCTTGATTCGCAATTTTAATATTTTCTTGATTAATTTTTCTAACTATTATTCCAACTAAAATCTTAAACCACATTTCACCAAATGAACCAACCCCAGTAAGTGCTGAAAAACACAAAACTGAATCCTGAGACTGACCATGATAATAAGCTTCTTTGACCAATTTGCAAGCCCCTCATATCTGGGAATCCCCCTAATTGCCATTGCAATTGCACTCCCCTGAGTTCTTTATCCAACCCCCTCATCCCGATGAATTAATAACCGACTTATTACAATCCAAGGATGATTTATTAACCGATTTACAAACCAACTAATACTTCCCCTAAATGTAGGAGGGCATAAATGAGCACTTTTACTAGCCTCATTAATAATTTTTTTAATTACAATTAATATGTTAGGCCTACTTCCATATACCTTTACACCCACAACACAACTATCACTTAACATAGGATTTGCCGTACCACTTTGACTTGCCACAGTAATTATTGGGATACGGAATCAACCCACAGTTGCCCTAGGACACCTTCTTCCAGAAGGAACACCCATTCCCCTAATCCCCGTACTTATTATTATCGAAACAATTAGCCTATTTATCCGACCCCTAGCCCTAGGGGTTCGACTCACAGCCAACCTGACCGCAGGTCACCTATTAATTCAACTCATCGCCACAGCCGTATTTGTTCTCCTACCAATAATACCAACAGTAGCAATCTTAACTGCTACCGTACTTTTTCTATTTACACTATTAGAAGTTGCAGTAGCAATAATTCAAGCCTATGTATTTGTACTTCTTCTAAGCCTTTATTTACAAGAAAACGTTTAATGGCCCACCAAGCACATGCCTATCATATAGTTGATCCAAGCCCATGACCCCTAACCGGAGCCATCGCCGCCCTACTAATAACATCCGGTTTAGCAATCTGATTCCACTTTCACTCAACAACACTTATAACTTTAGGAATAATTCTTCTACTTCTTACCATATATCAATGATGACGTGATATTATCCGAGAGGGGACCTTTCAAGGGCACCACACACCCCCAGTACAAAAAGGGCTACGGTACGGAATAATTCTATTTATTACCTCCGAAGTATTCTTTTTCCTTGGGTTCTTTTGAGCCTTTTACCACTCAAGCCTAGCACCCACACCAGAACTAGGAGGGTGCTGACCCCCCACAGGAATCACCCCCCTAGACCCCTTTGAAGTTCCACTTCTTAACACAGCCGTACTACTAGCATCAGGGGTTACAGTAACATGAGCCCACCACAGCATTATAGAAGGAGAACGAAAACAAGCCATTCAATCTCTAACCTTAACCATTTTACTAGGGCTTTATTTTACCGCCCTTCAAGCCATAGAATATTACGAAGCACCCTTTACAATCGCAGACGGAGTTTACGGCTCAACATTCTTTGTAGCCACAGGGTTTCATGGACTACACGTTATTATTGGATCAACCTTCTTAGCCGTATGTCTTCTACGCCAAATCCAATACCACTTTACATCCGAACACCACTTTGGCTTTGAAGCCGCTGCCTGATACTGACACTTTGTTGACGTAGTATGACTATTCCTCTACGTGTCCATCTATTGATGAGGCTCATAATCTTTCTAGTATTAAAGTTAGTATAAGTGACTTCCAATCACACAGTCTTGGTTAAACCCCAAGGAAAGATAATGAATTTTATTATAACCATTTTAATTATTACAATAGCCCTATCCCTAATTTTAGCAATTGTATCTTTTTGGCTACCACAAATAAACCCCGATGCAGAAAAATTATCACCCTACGAATGTGGGTTTGACCCACTAGGGTCTGCCCGATTACCCTTTTCCCTGCGCTTCTTCCTAGTAGCAATCCTATTTCTCCTCTTTGACCTAGAAATTGCCCTCCTCCTCCCCCTTCCCTGAGGAGATCAACTCCACAACCCCACCGGAACATTCTTCTGAGCCACAACAGTCCTAATTTTATTAACCCTCGGGCTAATTTATGAATGAACTCAAGGTGGCCTAGAATGAGCAGAATAGGGGGTTAGTCCAAAACAAGACCTCTGATTTCGGCTCAGAAAATCGTGGTTTAATTCCACGACCCCCTTATGACACCCGTACATTTTAGCTTTAGCTCAGCATTTATTTTAGGGCTAATAGGACTAGCATTTCACCGAACCCACCTACTCTCCGCACTTCTCTGCTTAGAAGGAATAATATTATCCCTGTTTATTGCACTTGCCCTATGAGCACTACAATTTGAATCCACAGGATTTTCCACAGCCCCTATATTACTCTTAGCCTTTTCTGCTTGTGAAGCAAGCACCGGTCTTGCACTACTAGTTGCCACCGCCCGTACCCACGGAACTGACCGGCTACAAAACCTTAATCTAATAAAATGTTAAAAGTATTAATCCCCACAATTATGCTATTTCCAACAATTTGATTAACCTCCCCTAAATGACTATGAACAACCACAACCGCACACAGCCTTCTAATTGCTTTCATTAGCCTAACATGACTAAAATGGACATCCGAAACCGGATGGGCCTCCTCCAACATATATTTGGCCACAGACCCACTATCAACCCCCCTCCTAGTATTAACATGCTGATTACTTCCACTTATAATTTTGGCCAGCCAAAACCACATTAATCCCGAACCAATTAGCCGACAACGCTCATATATTACACTCCTTGCCTCACTACAAACCTTTTTAATTATAGCATTTGGGGCCACAGAAATTATTATATTTTATATTATATTTGAAGCCACACTTATCCCAACCCTTATTATTATTACCCGATGAGGGAATCAAACCGAACGCCTTAATGCAGGAACCTACTTCCTATTTTATACCCTAGCCGGGTCACTCCCACTTTTTGTTGCCTTACTCCTCCTTCAACAATCCACAGGGACACTATCAATATTAGTACTTCAATATTCGCAACCCTTACAACTTAACTCCTGAGGGCACATAATCTGATGAGCCGGATGCCTAATCGCATTTTTAGTTAAAATACCCCTATATGGGGTTCACCTATGATTACCAAAAGCGCATGTAGAAGCCCCCGTAGCAGGGTCCATAGTACTTGCAGCAGTTTTACTAAAACTTGGGGGATACGGGATAATACGTATAATAGTTATGTTAGACCCCCTATCAAAAGAACTTGCCTACCCATTTATTATTTTAGCCCTCTGAGGGATTATTATAACCGGGTCAATTTGCCTTCGACAAACAGACCTAAAATCTCTAATTGCCTATTCATCTGTTAGCCACATAGGGCTTGTAGCAGGGGGGATCCTAATCCAAACCCCCTGGGGATTTTCAGGGGCAATTATTTTAATAATTGCCCACGGGCTAGTATCCTCAGCACTATTCTGTCTAGCCAACACAGCATACGAACGAACCCACAGCCGAACAATAATTCTTGCCCGAGGACTACAAGTGATTTTTCCCCTAACCGCGGTATGATGATTTATTGCCAACCTCGCCAACCTAGCACTTCCACCCCTACCCAACCTAATAGGGGAACTCATAATTATCACAACCCTATTTAACTGATCCCCATGAACCATTTTATTTACCGGGCTAGGGACATTAATTACAGCCGGCTACTCCCTATACATATTTCTTATATCACAACGAGGGCCAACCCCAAACCACATTATAGGGCTCCAACCCTTTCACACCCGAGAACACCTACTAATAACCCTACACCTTATTCCCGTCCTCCTTCTAGTGACAAAACCAGAACTCATATGAGGGTGGTGCTATTGTAAGTATAGTTTAACCAAAATATTAGATTGTGATTCTAAAAATAGGGGTTAAAATCTCCTTACTCACCAAGGGAGAACAGAAAATAGTAAGCACTGCTAATCCTTACCCTCCATGGTTAAAATCCGTGGCTTCCTTGCGCTTTTAAAGGATAACAGTTCATCCGTTGGTCTTAGGAACCAAAAACTCTTGGTGCAAATCCAAGTGGAAGCTAAAATGGCACTAATTATACACTCATCACTTCTCCTAATCTTTTTTATCTTAATTTACCCCCTAATTACCACACTAAACCCCAACCAACAAGAATCCAAAATAGCAGAAAAAACCAAAACCGCCGTTAGCTCCGCATTCTTTATTAGCCTTCTACCCCTTATAATTTTTCTTAACCTAAAAACAGAAGGCATTATTACAAATTGACAATGAATAAACACCCAAACATTTGACGTAAATATTAGCTTTAAATTTGACCACTACTCCCTAATCTTTGTCCCCATTGCCCTATATGTTACCTGATCAATTCTAGAATTTGCACTATGGTATATACACTCCGACCCCAACATTAACCGATTTTTTAAATATTTTCTCACATTTTTAGTAGCCATAATTATTTTAGTTACAGCCAATAACATATTTCAACTATTTATTGGCTGAGAAGGGGTAGGAATTATATCCTTTCTACTTATCGGGTGATGACACGGGCGAGCAGACGCTAACACAGCAGCCCTCCAAGCCGTTATTTATAACCGAGTAGGGGATATTGGACTAATTTTAACCATAGCCTGACTTGCAATAAACCTCAACTCCTGGGAAATCCAACAAATTTTTACCTTATCAAAAAACTTTGACATAACCATTCCCCTAATAGGACTTGCCCTAGCGGCAACAGGAAAATCAGCCCAATTTGGCCTTCACCCCTGACTTCCTTCCGCCATAGAGGGGCCCACGCCAGTATCCGCCCTACTCCACTCAAGCACTATAGTTGTTGCAGGAATTTTCCTACTAATCCGCCTTCACCCCCTCATAGAAAATAACCAACTCGCCTTAACAATCTGTCTTTGCCTTGGAGCACTAACCTCACTATTTACAGCCACCTGTGCCCTAACCCAAAATGACATCAAAAAAATTGTAGCTTTTTCAACATCAAGCCAATTAGGGCTAATAATAGTTACAATTGGGCTAAACCAACCACAACTAGCATTTCTTCACATTTGCACCCACGCCTTTTTTAAAGCCATACTATTTCTTTGCTCCGGGTCAATTATTCACAGCCTAAACGATGAACAAGATATCCGAAAAATAGGGGGCCTATTTAACATTATACCCGCCACCTCAACCTATTTTACAATTGGGAGCCTAGCCCTAACAGGGACCCCATTTCTAGCAGGGTTTTTCTCAAAAGACGCAATTATTGAAGCCCTAAACACCTCTTATCTAAACGCCTGAGCCCTAACTCTTACACTAATCGCCACATCATTTACCGCGGTATATAGCTTCCGACTAGTATATTTTGTAATCATAGGAACCCCCCGATTCCTATCCCTATCCCCAATTAATGAAAACAACCCACTAGTTATCAACTCTATTAAACGGCTTGCCTGAGGAAGCATTATTGCAGGGCTTATCATTACACAAAACTTTCCACCAATAAAAACACCAATCATAACAATACCAACTACCCTTAAAATAGCAGCCCTCTTAGTAACCATCTCAGGGCTACTAGTAGCCATAGAACTCGCCAATATAACAAGCAAACAAGTAAAAATTACCCCAATAATTCCCACACACCACTTTTCAAATATGTTAGGGTTCTTCCCCGCAATTACCCACCGGCTCCTTCCAAAACTTAAACTCACCCTCGGGCAATCAGCCGCCACCCAACTCGACAAAACATGACTCGAAACCATTGGGCCAAAAGGCCTTGCACTAACACAAACAACTTTGTCAAAAATTACAAATGACATTTCACGAGGAATAATTAAAACATACCTAACCATCTTTCTCCTAACCCTAATTTTAGCCACTATCCCCATCCTCCTTTATGCCGCCCGAAGAGTTCCACGACTTAAACCACGAGTAAGCTCCAACACAACAAGCAAAGTTAAAAGCAATACCCAAGCACAAATAACCAACATACCCCCACCAGACGAATATATTACAGCCACACCACTAATATCCCCCCGCAAAACAGAAAATTCCTTTAACCCATCCACAACCACCCAAGAACCCTCATATCAACCCCCTCAAAAAAACCCCGCCCCTAAACCAACCCCTAATAAATAAACTAAAACATAACCCAACACAGAACGACTACCCCAAGCCTCTGGAAAAGGCTCAGCAGCCAAAGCCGCCGAATAAGCAAAAACTACAAGCATCCCCCCTAAATAAATTAAAAAAAGGGCCAATGACAAAAAAGAGCCCCCCTGACCAACCAAAACCCCACACCCAACCCCAGCTGCAACCACCAAACCAAGAGCAGCAAAATAAGGGGTAGGATTAGAAGCAACAGCAACTAAACCCACAACCAAAGCCATTAATAATAAAAACATAAAATAGGTCATAATTCTTGCTCAGACTTTAACCGAGACCAATGACTTGAAGAACCACCGTTGTTATTCAACTACAAGAACCATTTATGGCAAGCCTACGAAAAACACACCCCCTCATTAAAATCGCTAACGACGCACTAGTTGACCTACCCGCACCATCCAACATTTCAGTATGATGAAACTTTGGGTCCCTTCTAGGATTATGCTTAACTACCCAAATCCTAACCGGGCTATTTCTAGCCATACACTACACCTCAGATATCTCAACCGCATTCTCATCAGTAACCCACATCTGCCGTGACGTTAACTACGGCTGACTAATCCGCAACGTACACGCCAACGGGGCATCATTTTTCTTTATCTGCATTTATATACACATTGCCCGAGGGCTATACTATGGGTCTTACCTTTATAAAGAAACCTGAAACATTGGGGTAATTCTCCTTCTATTAGTTATAATAACAGCCTTTGTCGGCTATGTCCTTCCATGAGGGCAAATATCCTTTTGAGGGGCCACAGTAATTACAAACCTTCTATCCGCCGTACCCTACATGGGAGACATACTAGTTCAATGAATTTGAGGTGGGTTTTCAGTAGACAATGCCACACTAACACGATTCTTTGCATTTCACTTCCTTCTACCATTTTTTATTGCCGCCGCAACCCTTCTTCACCTCCTATTTCTCCACGAAACAGGGTCCAACAACCCAATTGGGCTAAACTCAGACGCAGACAAAATCTCCTTTCACCCATACTTTACATACAAAGACCTTCTTGGGTTTGTAATTATACTTCTAGCCCTTACACTACTAGCACTATTTTCCCCCAACCTACTAGGAGACCCAGAAAACTTCACCCCCGCTAACCCCCTAGTTACCCCTCCACATATTAAACCAGAATGATATTTCCTATTTGCCTACGCCATTTTACGATCAATCCCCAACAAACTTGGGGGTGTCCTTGCACTACTATTCTCTATTCTAGTATTAATAGTGGTACCCCTCCTACACACCTCAAAACAACGAGGACTAACATTCCGCCCAATTACCCAATTTCTATTTTGAACCTTAGTAGCAGACATAATTATCTTAACATGAATTGGGGGGATACCAGTAGAACACCCCTTTATTATCATTGGGCAAATTGCATCCGTATTATACTTTGCATTATTCCTCATTTTTATTCCCCTAGCAGGGTGATTTGAAAATAAAGCACTAGAATGAGCTTGCCCTAGTAGCTTAGCCTAAAAGCATCGGTCTTGTAATCCGAAGATCGGAGGTTAAACTCCTCCCTAGCGCCCAGAAAAGAGAGATTTTAACTCTCACCCCTGGCTCCCAAAGCCAGAATTCTAAACTAAACTATTTTCTGGGGGTTAACCACCCCTTATGGTTTAGTACATAATATGCATTATATTACATTAATGTATTAGTACATATATGTATTATCACCAACTCATTATTTTAACCATAAAGCAAGTACTAAATATTAAGGTATGCATAAAGCATAAAATTAAAACTCACAAATAAATTTTTTTAACCTGGGTAATATATTTTTCCCCAAAAAATTGACCTCAAATTTTTCCTTGAAATAATCAACTAAAATTTTAATAAAACATATTAATGTAGTAAGAGACCACCAACTAATTTATATAAAGGTATATCATGCATGATAGAATCAAGGGCAATAACTGTGGGGGTTGCACAATATGAACTATTACTGGCATCTGGTTCCTATTTCAGGGACATAAATGTGTAATTCCCCCCTCGAATAATTATACTGGCATCTGATTAATGGTGTAGTACATATGTCTCGTTACCCCCCATGCCGGGCATTCTTTTATATGCATAAGGTATTTTTTTTTTGTTTCTTTTCATCTGGCATCTCAGAGTGCAGGCTCAAAAGTTAAATTAAGGTTGAACATTTTCCTTGTATGTGATAATATATATTAATTATTGTAAGACATAAATTAAGAATTACATATTTTTAAATCAAGTGCATAACATATTTATCTCTTTTTCAACTATTCTTTATATATTGCCCCCTTTGTTTTTGCGCGACAAACCCCCCTACCCCCCTACGCTCCACGAATCCTGTTTTCCTTGTCAAACCCCCAAACCAAGGAGGACTCAAGAACGTGCGAGCCAACAAGTTGTGATATAAATTGGCTCTCCCCCTATATATATATATATATATATATATATGCATCAATTTTTTTTTATTCATTCTCCATTAACCTATAAAACCCCATTAAAAAT